GAAGAATAGGCTATTCGTTTTTTTAAATTACGTTGCCCAGGAGATGTTGAAGCTGCATAGATTATTTGTATTGTGCCTATTATCATCAACGAAGGAGAAAATATAGAATGAGCGTGAGGTAATAATTCCATATTGATCCGAACCAACCCATACGCTCCCATTTTTAATAAGATTCCGGCTAGCAGCATACAAGTACTATAATGTGCTTCTCCGTGGGTATCGGGTAACCATGTATGTAAAGGTATAATCGGTAATTTGACAGCAAACGCAATAAAAAATCCAATATAGAATATTATTTCTAATGACATAGGATACGATTGATTAACTAATATTTCGAAATTTAATGTTGGTTCATTGGAACCATATAAACCAACACCCAGAACTCCCATTAATAGAAAAATAGAACCCCCTGCAGTATACAAAATAAATTTAGTAGCGGAGTAAAGACGTTTCTTTCCCCCCCACATGGATAAAAGTAGATAAACAGGAATTAATTCTAATTCCCACATTATGAAAAAAAGTAAAAGATCTCGGGACGAAAATAATCCTATTTGACCACTGTACATTGCTAACATCAAGAAATGGAATAATCGAGAATCTCGAGTAACTGGCCAAGCGGCTAGAGTAGCTAAAGTCGTAATGAATCCTGTTAGTAAAACGGGTCCTATCGAAAGTCCATCGATTCCTAATCGCCAATGGAAATCAAAAAAGTTGATCCATTTATAATCTTCGGCCAGTTGGATTAAGGGATCATCCGGTTGGAAATGATAACAAAATGCATAAGTTATTAGAAGGAGCTCTAAAACCGAAATGCATATAGTATACCACCTTATAATCTTATTCCCTCTCTGAGGAAATACGAAAATTAAAGAACCTGCAAATATGGGCAAAATTACAATTGTTGTTAACCAGGGAAAATAATTCGTGGTAAAGACAAGATATACTTGGACAAAAAACCCGTACCCCAAAAGAAATAAATTTCGTTTTTGGTACGGATTTTTGTCGGTAAAAAAAATCCATTTATTCTATTTGGATTCAAATGGAATTTTCTGAACTATATCAATAACCTAGACCCATACTGCGAGTGGTTTCATGCCATAGATAAACTCGAACGCTTAAAAAATCCGTTGGACAAGCAGATTCACATCTCTTACAACCGACACAATCTTCTGTTCTTGGAGCGGAAGCTATTTGTTTCGCTTTACATCCATCCCAAGGTATCATTTCTAATACATCCGTGGGACAAGCTCGGACACATTGAGTACACCCTATACATGTATCATAAATTTTAACTGAATGTGACATTGGGTCTAGAATTTTTTTTCACTTGATTAATTTTCGATCTAGTTCTAGTAAAATAAATGAAATACATATTCAAATACTAGACGAATCAATAATTTCCCAGAATTTTTGGAATAAACCTATTTCTGGATAGGAAATGGAAAAGAGATCCAAAATACTTTGATTTATTACACTTTATGAAAGTATATCTTAAGGTGCAAGATCTAGTAATATAATTTGAATTGCTGAATATTCAAATTTTAATTTCTAAAATATAATTTGTGAAAATCCTAATAAAATAAAAAAAAGAAATACTATTTATTTAATAAATTCGATTGATTGATACGAGTTGATTTTCTGTTACGATAAATTGAAGAAACAATAGCCGGTCCAATAGCTGCTTCAGCGGCTGCAATGGCTATAACAAAAATTGAGAAAATGCTTCCTTTTAATTGGCGATTATCAAAAAAATCAGAAAATGTTACAAAATTTAGATTAACTGCATTCAATATAAGTTCAAGACACATAAGAGCTCGAACCAAATTGCGGCTCGTGACTAATCCATAAATCCCGATAGAAAATAAAAAAGCACTCAAAACAAGTACATGCTCGAGTATCATTGACCAACCCCTTATGAATCATGATTCATTTCAATATGAACAACAATTAAACTACTTTGATTGACTAGAAGATAGCAAGTTAAGTTAGAATTAAGAACAAAAACTAGGCTAATAAAAAATTTTTTGAACTAAAAGTTTCGAAAGCAATTCATGAATGAAAATGCAAAAAATAGACTTTTTTTTTGGATTACTCGTTTTAAAAAAGAAATATTATTATTGACGAGCCACGGCAATTGCACCTATTAAAGCAACTAAAAGAATTATGGAAATGAGTTCAAATGGAAGAAAAAAATCGGTTGATAAATGAATTCCAATTTGTTGACTAGCATTTATCAAATCTTGTTCTAGAATCTGGTTTGATTTTGTAGTCCAAATAATACCATACCAGGACGTATTTATAATAGTAATAATTAATGAAACAAAAAGACTTATACAAACCAATGAAGTAACCCCGTCCCCAACAGTCCACAGATGAAACTTTTTGTTATATTCTGGGCCATTCATGAACATTACAGAAAATATGATTAATACATTTATAGCTCCTACATAAATAAGGAGTTGTGCAGAAGCTACAAAATGGGAGTTTGCTAGAATATAGAATAAAGATATACACACAAGAACCAATCCCAATGAAAAGGCCGAAAAAATGGGATTGGTAAATAATACCACTCCTAGCCCCCCTAATATAAGACCCAACCCCAAAAAAATTAAAAGAAAATCATGTATTGGTCCAGGTAAATCCATTATATATAAAATAAGAGATAAAAAAATCGGAATGTTTCATGATCTTATTGATGTGAACAGGAAAAAGAAGTTTATGCGCTCCTAATTGGTAAATCCTAACGTGTATGACTTGATGTGAATAAAGTAAAGTTGTTGGGCCTTTCACATTCTTTTTTAGCGGAAAAGGTAGTTACTCTTTAAAATCATTGGAGTAAATCAATTTTAAATACTACTAAAGTTGCGATTTTCACCAATAAATAAGAATAATCAGAATTTCTAGTTATTGAACAAGAATAAAAAATAGCTTTAATTTAATAAGTGGAAATTGCTCTTCAATCACGGGCTTGCTCTGGCGAATTCAAAATTGTTCGAATTGTGTAATCGTCGATTATTGATATTGGTAAACGACCTAGAGCAATTTGATTATAATTTAATTCGTGACGATCATAAGTAGAAAGCTCATATTCTTCAGTCATTGATAAACAATTTGTTGGGCAATACTCAACACAATTACCACAAAATATACAAATTCCGAAATCAATGCTGTAATTAAGCAATTGTTTTTTTCGAATATCCATTTGCAATTTCCAATCAACAACAGGCAAATCTATAGGACATGCACGCACACACACTTCACAAGCAATGCATTTATCAAATTCAAAGTGAATTCGACCACGAAAACGCTCCGATGTGATCAATTTCTCATAAGGATATTGAATAGTTACAGGTAAACGGTTAGCGTGGGATAGGGTAATCATAAAACTTTGACCGATGTACCTTGCTGCCCGTATTGTTTGTTGACCATAATTGATGAACCCAGTTACCATAGGGAACATAGAGTAAATATCAATAAAAAAATAAGATTTTGTTTCTTTCTCTTGTTTCTGACAAGTCGTAAATTAGATTATAGTAAATATTCTTTGTTTTTAGAATTTATAATGAAAAGAGTTGGGAAGAAGTTGTTAATAATAGATTACCTAAAGAAATAGGTAAAAGAAATTTCCATCCAAGATTTAATAATTGGTCCATTCTCAGTCTAGGTAAAGTCCATCTTGTTGCGATAGAAATGAACAAGAACAAAAAAGTTTTAGCTAATGTAATGAAAATACAAATTGTCGTTCCAAAGACTCCATCTATTTTAAAAAACTCAGAGATGAATATGGATGGAATAGGGAGATTCCAACCGCCCAAGTAAAGAACGGTTACAAATAATGAAGAGATTAGGAGATTTAAATAAGACGCAACATAAAATAAACCAAATTTAATACCGGAATATTCGGTTTGATAACCCGCTACTAATTCTTCTTCGGCTTCTGGTAAATCAAAAGGCAATCTCTCGCATTCTGCTAGAGAAGAAATTATAAAAACAATAAACCCTATGGGTTGTCGCCACAAATTCCATCCCCAAAAACCATATTTTGACTGTGCCTCGACTATATCAACTGTACTTGAACTGTTAGATAATTATAGTCGAAGATAAGATCACCCTTGTCATCGCTATTCCAGAACCGTACATGAGATTTTCACCTCATACGGCTCCTCAAGAGCCATAAATAAATCTAAGGACTAATTCGATATTCTTTAATCTTGATATGCTTGTAGGATAACGAAAATGAAAATAAATCGAAAAATCCTGAATTAGACCAATAAAATTCTGTCTGCTATACTATAAAAAATTGCTTCGGAATTGATCTCATCCTTTACTTAAATTTTGAAGAATTTCCTTTTTATTGAGTAATAACTTAATTCTTGAATAAAAAACGCTTTTTACTAATTTTAGTAATATCAATTATCAATAAAAATTTCGCCGTATTCTTATTTTTTATTATATTCCGAAAAAAGGAAACATTCATTCATGATTTATGCTATGATCAAAATGGAATTTCCGTGAATATCGATATTGGAAAAAGATTTTTTTTGGATTTTATTACTATTATCCCCCTTTTTTTTTTCGCCCCTCTTATTTCTTTTATTCAGCGGGAAAAGTAAAAGATTACTTCGTTCCTGATAGTCATTCATTTAATCGGTGGATAGGAGCATACTCTGGATCGAAATTTGTGGGAGTACTGCTTGATCATTTCTACAAATTTAAAGCCTCAATTAGTATTTCTTTTATGTAAAAATCTTTCTTCAGATAACTTACATAATCTCTATTACAAATCCTTTGTGTACTTTGGTGTTCCTAATCATCCACTTTTTGGTCAATTTCTATGGTAAGTCATGTATGGTAATACATAAAAAAAAGATAGTAAAAACTTCCTAGAATTGTTCTTTTCAACCCGCTTCAAGTAATGATGACTAATTAACCAATATTGGGGGAAATAACCTTGACTGTTTATGTTTTTAACCCTTGTACATAGGCAATGAGATTCTATTTTTTACTGCAAATTTCGAAGCTGTTTTCTTTCACTCATCTAACTATCTGATTTACTTTAATCAACCCGCCCCGTGAAGAAAAAAAAAGATCCTATTCAATACATTTTTCTTCTTAGAAACCTAAAAATAAACGGGGAAGGGTGAAGACCTATGTTTTAACGAATCACACGTAGCGATATTGATAATACACATAGAGTTAATGGTATTTCATAACTAATTGATTGGGCAACAGCCCGTAAACCACCTAAAAAGGAATACTTATTATTTGATCCATATCCTGACATAAGAAGTCCAATGGGAGCAATGCTTGAAATAGCGATCCATAAAAAAACACCAATACTGAGATCGGCTAGAACAAGGCGAGACCCAAAAGGAATTACTGAATAACTTAGTAGAATTGATATGACTGCTATAGAGGGTCCGATACTAAATAAAAGTGCATCCCCTCTAGATGGAAGAAGGTTTTCTTTTAAAAGTAGTTTTATTCCGTCCGCTAGAGCTTGAAGAATTCCCAAAGGACCAGCATATTCAGGTCCAATACGTTGTTGTATCCCTGCGGATATTTCTCTTTCTAACCACACAATTACTAGTACACCTATTGTAATTCCCAATACAAGAATCAAAATAGGGAAAAGCATCCATGTAGTCTCATAAACCGCTTTTAAGGATTCCAATCTGGAAAAAGAATTGATAGCTTGTACTTTTGTTGTTGTATCAATTATCATTTCAACGATCAACCTCTCCCATAATGATATCTATGCTACCTAATATCGTCATAATATCAGCCAATTTCATTTTTTTAACTAACTGAGGAAGAATTTGCAAATTGATAAAACCCGGAGGGCGAATTTTCCATCTCCAAGGAAAAATACTCTGATCTCCTATCAAAAATATCCCTAATTCACCTTTTGGTGCTTCGACTCTTACATAAAGTTCTTGTTTCGACAATTCAAAAGCAGGAGATGGCTTTTTACTAATGAATCGATATTCAAAATCATTCCATTCAGGATATTTTATTCTATTAAAGCGTCGGATTTCTAAATTCTCATAGGGACCTCCTGGAATTGCTTCTAGAGCTTGTTGAATAATTTTTACGGATTCGGACATTTCACCGATTCGTATTAAATAACGAGCTAATGAATCTCCTTCTTTTTGCCATTGAACTTCCCAATCAAATTCGTCATAACATTCATAATGATCAACTTTACGAAGGTCCCATTGTATTCCGGAAGCTCGTAGCATAGGGCCCGATAAACCCCAATTTTTTGCTTCTTCGCCACCAATAATGCCCACATTCTCAACTCGTTCTAAAAAAATGGGATTTCGCGTAATAAGCTTTTGGTATTCAGCAAGCCCTATTAAAAAATAATCACAAAAATCTAAACATTTCTCTATCCATCCATAAGGTAGATCGGCAGCTACCCCTCCAATACGAAAATAATTATGCATCATTCTCATACCGGTGGCAGCTTCGAATAAATCATATATTAATTCCCTTTCTCTGAAAATATAGAAGAAGGGGGTTTGCGCCCCGATATCCGCCATAAAAGGGCCGAGCCATAATAAATGAGAAGCTATTCGACTTAACTCCAACATAATCACTCGAATATAGCTAGCTCTTTTAGGTACTTGAATATTTCCCAATTGTTCTGGTCCATTTACAGTTATTGCTTCTGTAAACATAGTAGCTAAATAATCCCAACGTGTTACATAAGGCAGATATTGTATAATTGTTCGGTTTTCTGCAATTTTTTCCATACCTCTGTGTAAATAACCTACTATTGGTTCACAGTCAATAACATCTTCACCGTCTAAAGTAACGATGAGTCGGAGAACACCATGCATTGATGGATGGTGAGGGCCCATATTGACTATCATGAAGTCTTTTCTGGTAGTTGGTACAGTCATAGGTTTTTCTCCGATTCATTCTTTCACAAATTCATTTTTGCATGAATTGCTGAAAACAACAAGGTATTCATCAAAATTCAAGATCTAATAAATCAAATAATTATAATTCAAAACAACTCTTCACATTAACGTGTTTTTAGTTCTCGAATGTTCAATTGACTTATTAATTCTTTATAACGTATTCCATTTTTCTTTGACAAATAAGCCAGCAGTCGTTGACGTTTTCCCAGAATTTTTCGTAGCCCTCGCTGAGATGAATAGTCTTTTTTGTGCAATTGCAAATGGGAAGTAAGTCTTCGTATCTTATTGGTAAAACAGACTACTTGAAATTCAACAGACCCTCTGTTTTCTTCTTTTTTTTCCTCCGAAATAACGGATATGAATGAATTTTTTTTCATAAATTCTTAACCTTCCTTACCTTTTTTAGCAAATATTGAATTTTACCGATCAGTAATAATAATACCAGCTATTTTAATCTGGTATATACAATATCTTAATTGATTTATTTTATCAAAGAAACTTTATAAGGTTTATTATGTTCATTCATTTCGGATATAGTGGATACGTCATCGAATTAGTATCATGTATCGGAATTGAATGTACAATAGCGTGGTTATGTATCTATTTATCTACCAAATAATAGGAAATCAAATGTATCATAAATCAATTTAAAATTGCGGATACATATGTATTCTTAACATACTAAAACGACTTCCGTTAGTAGTATCAAACCAATAACGATTCATACAAGCTAAATCCTCTAATCGATAATTGGGCCAAAGAAAGAATTTTAATTTGTTAAGTCTATTTTTATTTCGATCAAGATCCTTGTTTTCATCAAAAAATTGACTACAGTTTTTTATTCGATTCCCTATTGGGTTTATATTCACACCATTATTGTTCCTTGAATTCAAACAAATTCGAATTCTTAACTCTCTACGACGCCTAGGCGATAAAAGATTTTCGGGAGGAAACAAATCAAAATTGTTTTTGTCTCTTTTACCTAAAAATTTTTTATCACCATTCTCACTGTATCGTTTTTGATTATTGTTTTGATTATTGTAGTGTTTACTCTTATGAACTAATGAAATCCCTATGGTTTGATACAGAAGAAATTGCCCATCGCCTTTTATAGCCAGACGAATCGGTTCAATAATCAATACCCCGTTTTTTAGCAAATTTGAAGGAGTTAAATCGTTCCGACCCAGCATTATATCCATACTCAGTTCTTTTCTTTCGATCGAGGATAAAAGAATTTCTATTGGATTTATCAATCGAAGCACAAGACAATATACTTTGATATTATTGATCAGCTTTTGATTTAAAGAATCTGCCCATTTCAACTGAAAAAGCAAATATCTTTTCAGGAATAAATCAATTTCCACTTTTGTACCGCTCGTGGGTTGCTTTTTCTTTCTCGGCTTTTTCATATCTGATCCTATATAATCTTCTTCAATATCTGTTTGTGCATTTGAGAAAACAGATTCATAGTTTTCGTGAACATCGGATCCAAGATTTTCTTGACTTAGGAGTTCCTTTTCATCTTCATTCTGATTCTCTAATTCAAAATATATTTTTTCATTTGATGGTATAAAAGAATTGATTTTTTTATGTCTATTGATGCTTTTATCTTCACTAACCTTTTCACTTACATTATAATTTGAAAAAAGCAGGTTAATTGGTATAACCCACGGTTTCATTTTATATGCATTATAAAATAAGACAAATTCGGAGAAAAACCAAAATTCCAAATTTGATATGGGACAGCTCAGTATTTCTTCATTCATTCCCATCCAATCAAAAATTTTTGTTTTTTTATCAGGTTGGTTGATTTCTTGATAAATTGTGCGATAAAAAAGACTTTTCTTATCAATTTTATCAACAATTTGATAGTTCTTAGATTCAGTTTTCATTTTTTCATTCATGCTAGTACTGATATTGACCCAGGTCTCAACGTCGACTTTTGTTCTAAGACAAAAATGGAGAATTTTCAAATCCAAATATTTTCTATCTATAGTTTTTTCTATATCCAAAATATTTTTTCTTCCTAAAAAAAAATAATTAGTGATCGGGATATTCCACGCCATGTCAATAAATTTGTCTTTAGTTTTGTTGTAATTAGAAGTATAAGAAAATTCTTGGTTTTTATTTCCCTGGAATGGTATTCCATAACTATATCTATATGAATCATTCTTATCTTCATAATAAAAAAAATTATATGATAAAACATCATATCTATAATTCTTTTTAAAATTATATTTTTGATCTGGCAATAACAATAAACGGTTTTCCGAATTATTTGTGTAATTAATTAATTGTTCTTTTTGATATGAATTCGTTTTGCTTTTTTTGAAATTATTATTTTCAACCTCACAGTGTTCAGTTACTCTAGTTCGCCATTTTTGTGGCACTAATTGCAACCATTTTATCTGAGATAAATCGTATTGATAATTATTTTTCAATTTTAGCCAGTTTTTCCATTGGTTCAGCCCAGAATTCGGAAGTTTTCCAGTCTTTAGTTCGGGATGAGCTATTCCTTGGGTTCCAAAAAAATCTTTTATTTCATTTTTAAGAAATAAAGATATTCCCTGATACTGAAGGATCGATTTTAATCCATATAAGTTCCAAATTTTGGCTTGGGATAATTTGTAAAATACATAAGCTTGTGACAACACAGAAAAATCCGAAGGAATCTTCGAATTCTTATTACTAATATTATTATTAGTACTAACAAAATGGAAAAATCTTTTGTTTATAGTCCAAATAAACTGAATTTTTTTATTATTAATCTTTTCATGATTTTTTGCATTATTGGAAATGGATTTTTCAATTACATTTTTTGTTGATTCAAGAAAAAGTTGTGTATTAATTCTGGAAATATTAATGATATATAAAAATATATCTACGTATATCTTTTCCCTAAAAAATTTCAAAATATAATTGAATTTACGGATTAATCGAACATTTCTTCTTTTTAATATATGACCCATATTTTTTGACGATTCCCATTTTTTCGTACCATAAGGTGTTTTGGTAGGACTAACTTTTAGTTTTTTATTGTCTTTTGCTATTTTTTCTATTTGATTTTTTATTATTCTTGTTCTACTAGTCAGATCTTTCATTTTTTGTTCTGTCGCTGAAGGATTTGTCCAATTTAGGAATCCGGTTTGAATGGATGATTCATTAATCATATGATTTTTGATTAATGAATCTTTTTCATTTTTTCTTTTACTCGATTCTTCTCTCAATTCAAATAGTCGAATTGGATTTACGTTTGACATTTTTTTTGTTATTTTTTTTAAAAACAGAAATATTTCAACAATCCAATTGTTTGTTTCATTTTCGAACTTAAAAAAAAAAAGAATTTTTTCTTTGAGTCTTTTTCGAATTTGAAAGCGCCCTTTTAGAAGTTTTCGAATTTTTTTGTCGAGTTGTTTAAAAATAGGTTGAAAAAAAGAGCGTCGCTTTCGAGGAGGACCAAAAGGAAGGTCAGTTTCCAGGCCCACAACTGTTAAAAAACAAAACTCATCTATTCGATTTCGTTTTTGTTCGCTTTTTTTTATTCGATCTTGATCAGACGGTTGTATTATAGATCTGTGCCAAGGTTTTAGACAGAAAGGAAATAATATCTTTATCTGAATACCATCTGTTAACCAGTTTTTAGGAAATTCAGTTTCTGATAATTGAACGCCGTTATAGGTGCATTTAACATGCATTTCGCTATTCCACTCTTTGAAATCATCCGACCACTCGGGTCGTTGGAATAATAACAGACGGCTGGAATTTTTTGCTATTATCAATAAAGGCAATAGAATATATTTTCTAAGAATTGACTGAGTTATTAGCATCAAACCTCTTATTATTTGAGCAAATGGAATAGTATCCCAGGCTTCGGCTATTTCTATTCGTATGTTTTCTTGGCTTTTTTCGTCGTTTTTATTGTATTTTTTAGTTTTCTTTTCCTCTTTCAATTCTTTGTTTTTATAATCAGAAATCCCCAATTCTGGGTTTTTTCCCATCCAATTTTTAAAAATCCCTTTAATTAATCCGGAAAAAGTAGCCGAAAAAAAAGAGGATTTATCTATTCTGTCTAAAAAAAGCGGGGAATGTATATTTGGTTGAAACAATTCCCAAATAACTATTTTACGTCTTTGAACACGCATGGAACCTACGATTATTTCTCGACGAAAATCAGATTGTTGTGAATAACGTATCAAAGAAACTTCACCTGCTTGCTCAGATATATCCGTGGTATTTGGGGCAGGATTGTCGGTATTCTCTTGCTTATCGGTATAAATAACTACACTTTTCCAATTTCTTGAGCGAATTTGATCATCGATTGGCACCGACACGTCTTTTTCATCTGGTCTATCCTCTGGTTCTAAATCGTCGACTAATTGGTATGACCAACGAGGAACTTCTTTACTTATTTCTTTTATTCCAATCGATTCTTTTGGAATTGTTTGGGGAAAGGAATCTGCTATGATTGTATCAACTAAAAATTTAAAAAATCTTTCTGGATCTTCGGAAACAATTTGTTCGTGTTCTGAAAGTAAAGACACTCTCTTCTGATTGAACGTGGCTTCCCCGTCAAATTGACTAACGAAATGTCTAATTTTTGATGATATTGAGTTTTGATCTTTTTTATGTTTAAATTCTTGATAATTAGAATCATTACGTAGAATACTATGAATTTTATTTATAAAAATTGCATCTATTAAATTTTTTACTGTCGTTTTCGTTATAATGGATGAAAGCCTTTTTTTTATTATACCCCGACAGGACCCATTTAATAAAGGATCGTGGTTTTTTTGCAAATATTCAATTTTATTTTTAGTTTTATCATTGCATAATCTAGTTTTTTTATCGAGTACATCTATATAAAAAAGTCCTTTGTCTAGAACTGTAATTCTATTAGCAAATTCATTGCTTAAGCTGTTTTTTTTTTGTTCGTTCGTATAAATCCAATAATTGTATAGTTCATCATCATATAAGAATTTTTCTGTTGTAGCCAAAGAAATCTTTCTTTTTATCATTTCCCAGAAAATGGATAAACTAGGTGGATATGTAAAAGAAATTCTTTGTTTTCCATCATTTTGACATGTATAAAAAAAATATTGTGACATTTCATTTCTTACCGCATTTTCAAACCGATTGCTTTTTATATATCGCGTTGGACGATTCCAACGTTTATAGTCGAAAAGAAGAAAAAGAAGGGGTTTTTGAAACCAGAATAGGTTTTTATTTTCTTCTTTAAGTATTTCGAACTTCGAAATATCTTGATTCCCAGAATAAGAAGTTGGGCTATTTTTATAGCATGCTTCTTTTAAGTGCAAGTGAAATTCATCCTTTGTTTTGTCCTTTCCATTCACTCGGATCTTTCCCATTTCATCCATTTTGATTTTGTCCGGATCCTTCTTTTCTTCCGAAAAAAGGGAAGGAGAAGGATCTTCTTCGGTGAATCCCTCTTCTTCCTGTTTAGTCTCCTTCGTTTCGGAAGTTTTTTCTATTTCTACATCTGTTTCTTCCTCACTTTCTTTCGTTTCTGGAGTTTCGTTCAGTTTCTTAGTAAAAATAGGTGACGGCATTCTG